CAATACGACCGGTCGCTTCTCGGGGATTTTCATAACCCTGCTGTGCAAAAATGGGATATGCATTTGAAATGGATGATTGAGTTATTATATATATAATGAGTGATACGGAAATGGATCGAGTAATCTGTTCTTTTATCCAAGAAAGGGTATTTATAGTTTGCATGGTCCAATTTTTGATCCCGAGAATTTCTACAATAAATTGGGTAGGTCGCTAGTATAGTTCCCTATCCACGATTCTGCTATTGACTGGAATAATCTTACTGGAATATTGGAGGGCCTTTCTGCCTTGGATGGGTAGAAAGAGCAAAGTATCAAAAAATCTAATTGAATTAATATCAGTAGACCTTTTTTCAGTCATTCATTGAATGATAAATCACTACAAGTGATGGGGATACACGATTTAAATAACGGAAGATCAAATATTTCAAAACTGTATCTAGAATAACTGGAAAAGTGGAAACAAAGCCAGATATAATTTGATCGTTATGAGAAAATCCAAAATCTTGGTAGATAGAGCCAATCATTAGTTCCCAACCATGGGGTGAATGGAATCCGATACATAAATCGGTTAATAAAAGAATAAAAAATGCTTTTATTGTGTCGCTTAGGTTATATAGGAATTCCTGAACCCAAGAGTTAAGAATAATAAGTTCTTTATTACCTATAATAGAATAACCGCTTAGAATAACAAAACAGATTATATTGGTCGAGAAGGACAAAATTGTATGGATACAATCTTCATTGTGCAGCTTGATCAATTGAATCGTTTCTTTATGGATTCCTATACGAAGCTTTTTTAGATGTGTCTCCGGGTATTCCTTTATCAGCTCGTCCAACAGCAGGAGTTCCTCTAATTCTAGGAATTTTTCTATAAGACTCTTTTCTGTAATATCATTCAAAAGAGTTTCGGCTTGCTTGGTATTCCACCAATTCGTAACCCAAGATTCCAGACTTTTATTAAATGTTAGAAAGCGCCACCAGGGTAAAAACACTGTAGATACAAGAAATAGAGGGGGAATAAATGCTTTCTTTTTTGCCATATTTTTTAGAAATTGTTTTGTTAATTTACTAATACTAAAGTGGCCTCATTCGTCGACTCTACGCGATCTAATATTTTCTTTTTCACCAAAATGAGTTCTATTCCAAGGTATCGAATCATTCTCTGTTTTTTATTTGTGATTCGGTAATTAGTCCTTGATAATTTTGAAGAATCTTACAAGAATACAGAAATCGAATAAGAGTCCACTTCTAATGTGAAAATGCGAAAAAAAGTTTCCAGCCATTTCAATTGGTTTCGAAGCAATTCCTTCCTTTAGATGAATCCCCGAAAACCCACTTTAGTTAAGGTAAGGAATTTGGATTTAGAGACAAAAAACTCTACAAATATTGCAAAAAAATTCGCTGACTACCATAAAAAAAATAGAGAGAATTTTCCGAATGGGATGGTCAAAGCAAAAGGGGGTAGCAAAATGTTGAGTCATTCATTAAAGAGAAGAAAACGAAAGAGGAGAGAAAACGAAACATCAACAAAGATAATTAATTTACATTACATGAGCTATTTGTCTCTCACCTATCAATTAAAAATATGGAAATTGAAACAAAAATCAAACATTTTCTTTATTTCAAAATGTTTTGGGATGAATCTATCTTTATTTCTATTTATTTCTAATGAATTGCGTCGAGTGTATTTCTATACGCATAAAATATCTTTTTTGCAGACAAAAACAACACCCCCCTTTTTTTATGTTCCATATAATATACGTTTGCTTTGACTCGAAGGGACGTTTTGACGAAATTTAGTTAAGTTATACCGCGTTCGTTTTATTTCAAAAAACTTCAATCGGTACGCGCAAGAAATAGGCCAATTCAGCAGCTTTTTGCTCCATTTCTCGTGGAGTCAAATTCTCATCAGTACGAGTCAAAGGAACGGCCCCCTGACCTCTGATTTCTAGATAAAGGACACGACGAGGAGAAATACCCTCTTTAAGTTCTATTCTGATAGACTGAATATCATTTATAAGGAATCGGAGGGAGATGCGACGATTTTTTCCCGGAAATCCCCAACGAAAAATAGACACTATTCCTTCTTTTTTATCGAATAGATCATAACCACTACCTACATTCCACGAAATTGTACACCACAAATAGGAGCTAATAAAGAGACCTGCGATCCCATAGAACGACATCACGAGCCCCTGTGGGAAAAAAATTATTTGTTGAGAGGGAAATAAATATATCAAATTCCTACCAAGATAGCTGGAAGTTCCAACTAATAAAAATCCTAATGAACCTAAAAAAAGGATAAAGGCCCAACAGAAATTACTTGGTTTTCGAGACCCCCTTATAAGTTCTATCCATATACGTTCTGATCGCCAATTCATACTAATCTAGTTGCATTTAATTTGACTTAATTGAATTGATAGAATAACAAAAAAAATTTCATTTATACTTTACTTAACGACTTAACGCTATTTTGTTTCTGAAGTAACTCTCATCAACTAGTACTATTCTAATGTGAACCTGTCGGAGTCATTCATAAAAAACGTTCGATCGAAAATAAGAACGTCCCCTTCATATGACCCCACCCTAGCTATAGCTATCTACAAGCATTGACTTTCTATTTCAAACATGGCCTGACCCGTCCTGATCTATATCTATTGATTTGAAAATAGTGAAAATACATTTACTCCTATATCAGGTTTCGCATGTATTGCACTTATGTTCGAAAGAAATCATGCATTATAACATATTCCACTGTCCAATAAATAGATATCTATGTTATGATTCAATCAAGTCTAAGTCGTGAAAAATGGGATTTGGCCTTCCAGACTAAACAATCTTGTTTTTTTGAACATGAAGAAATAAAGAAGCCATTGCAATTGCCGGAAATACTAGGCCTACGAAAGGCACAAAAATAGAGGGAAAGTTTATATCTGTCATAGAATGGGTACCTCGATTTACTATTTGTACCTGTTTGTTATATTGTTCTAAAATTATTTTAACTTAATTATAGAATTAGAATTCTATATAATTATACTAATTATATCGAAGTGAGTATAGTATATACTAAGTTCAAGAAATGTAGAACTAACTTAATTAGCCTTCGCCACAAAAAATATATGTTTGATAATCAACTTTTTTATTCGTCACCTTTTATTCTTCTTTTGCTCTTGTCTTTTAATTCAATATCAAGAAAGAAAGAGTTGCTTACAAAGTCCCGAACGATTCTAACGAATCCCAAGAGATATTCTCTTCTTAGTCAAAACGGAGACTCTCCGACAAGAACCATATTAAGATGCAAGAGGCTTTTTTTTCGAATTTTACATATGCATATGTAAGAAAGATAAAATTCGTTTTATTTGCCAAATTTTCAATTTACAGAAACAAGAATGTTGTTATAGAATAGAGGTTCTCTCTGATTAGTAATCAGGAATGGAATATGAAGTGAAATAAAAAATTGATCCGCAACTTTTGATTCTTTTTCTATTCTATATAGCTATAGAATTAGTATGGCAACCACGAAAACCCGATCCCCAGTATTCTCTTATAATTGATTCTTTATCATTTTGACTTTGATTGATTACGATAACTAATTTATTTTGTCACAAATAAACAAAAAATAATGGACCTTACTGCTCGATTGAATTTTTATTCAAAGGAAAGAAAGTGTGCAACTGAAATAACTCACTTAGAACGCCTTTTAAAAGATTACGTGGTACAATTGGATCAAATAAACCCTTATCGAATAAATATTCAGCTTCTTGTGAACCCTCAGGTACTGTTGTATTCAATGTTTCTTCAATTACTCTTTTACCCGCAAATGCAATGTAGGCGTTGGGTTCGGAAATAATGATATCTCCCAACATACCAAAACTCGCTGTCACCCCTCCAGTAGTAGGGGATGTAAGAATTGATACATAGAATAACTTTTTATTTGATTGATAATCAAATAAAGCCGACGAAATTTTAGCCATTTGCATCAAGCTCAAACTTCCTTCTTGCATGCGTGCCCCGCCGGAAGCACATACTATAATAAGGGGTAGATTTTGATTAGTAGCATACTCAATCAAACGAGTTATTTTCTCTCCTACTACAGATCCCATACTACCTCCCATAAACTGAAAATCCATAACACCTATTGCTACAGGAATGCCATTTAGTTGACCTATACCTGTTTGAACGGCTTCGGTTAACCCCGTCTCTTTTTGATAAGAATTAATACGATCTTTATAGGGTTCCTCCTCCGAATGAAATTCAATGGGATCCGTTGAGACCATGTCTTCATCCATAGGATCCCAAGTACCTGGATCAATCGAGAGTTCGATTCTCTCTGAACTACTCATTTTCAAATGATATCCGCATTCATCACAAATGTTCATTTTTGACTTCAACAATTTCTTATAATTTAATTCATAACAATTTTCACATTGAATCCATAAATTCCTGTATTTTTTAGTGACCTCAAGATTCTTATCCCTACCATTTGTCTTAGTGGTAGTCTGATTTCCATCAAAAATGTAATTATCACTGTAATTGTCACTATCACTTAAAACAGAATTATCAATACGCATTTTAGAATGAAGATAACTGTCAATACAACTATTAATGTGATTATTCAAACTCGATTTAGTATCGTACATGTAAAGGTCATAATGGGTATCGTCACTTTTCGATCCATTCCCATAACTAGAATTCCAATAATTCGAAAATTTTTTTTGAAGTGAACTACAAAAAGAATGATCATTTTCAATATCAAAATAAATGGAATAAGTTTCCCCCTTACTATCCCTAACTAAAAAAGTATCATCAGAGATAAAATTTCGAATGTCCCTGATACCAAATAAAAGATCAAAATTGCTGTAACTAGAACCATTACTCCAACTATGAATTTTTTTTTTTGTATAATCTAGACTCGTATTTTCACTGCTACTGGTATTGTCAATAGGATCAAGACTGCCCGTTGATTTACTTAGCCCACACCTATGTTCGAACTCCTCCTT